CAAAGTCTTAGAAGTTGCATTAATCAAATTCAATTTTTCTCGTTCTATTTCAGAGTATCCAGTCATTCGAAATTGATCCGCTTCTATTTCTACTTTCCGTAAGCGGGCCCGGGCTTTTTCTAACTGGTCTAGGGCCCCCTTGCGTAATTCTTCTGAATTTTGAATAGTCTTCAAGATCCTTTGTTTTCGATTATCTAATAAATCACTTAACACTCCCTTTCCAAAAAAAACCAACACACCAAGTACTACGCTTAGGTTTATTAGATTGGTTGCAAAAATATCAGTATTAAACCCGAAACTCCCCGCGGATGGCCAATAACCCAAGGAAAGGAAAGAATCGGTTACATTTTTCATATGATCTCCTCTTTCTTATAGTTATAGCTTTCTTCTAGTTATAGATAGACTACTTATTTTTTATTTCTATTCTTTCTTATATTCTTTTATTATTATTATATTATTATTATTAATTTCCCTAATTTCTAAATAGAAAATACTAAATTGAGTCAAAAAATATATTGATATTAGAAATGGATTTTAATGGATTTTTTTTTCAATTGGAAATTTCCAATTATTGGAAATTTCCAATAAGCTTGTTGATACTTATTCGATTCGAATTAGTTCGATTCGAATTAGGTACCAGGTCTTATACAGGTCAGTTGCGAAATACCTCGTTTGTTACAATACAATTGTAATACTTCCTAAAAAAAAGTTCGTCCATTGGACTAAGAAGGTAAAGAAAAAAGTGAGTTGGATCCTCATTCTTAAACCAGGGATTTCCGTGGGTTGTTGTTCCTAAGTAATTAAATTATAGGAATTAAATATTAAAATAATTCGAAAAAACAAGATCAACAAATCCACGGAAATAAATAAAAATATGTGTTTTTGGAATTAAACAAAAGGATTCGCAAATAAAAGAGCTAATGCTACAACTAACCCATAAATTGTTAAAGCTTCCATGAAAGCTAGACTAAGTAATAAAGTACCCCGTATTTTTCCTTCCGCCTCTGGTTGTCTCGCGATCCCTTCTACAGCCTGTCCCGCAGCAGTACCTTGACCAACCCCAGGTCCAATAGAAGCAAGTCCGACAGCCAATCCAGCAGCAATAACGGAAGCGGCAGAAATCAGTGGATTCATGATAAGTTCCTCGCGCCAAAACAAAAATAAAGAAATAGTTAATGATACAATCAACCAATATGCAATTCACAATTACCGACGAAATGGAAAGGTTTCTATTGAAATCCCTATTTAAATTCACAATAGTAAGACAAATTAGATATATCTTTAGTTCATATATACCTAGTTAATGTCTAATATCACATATACGTGTTTTTCCCCCATACCGTAAACCAAATATTGTATCTTAAAGTCATCGGGATTCTCGAATCATTTTTCGAAAGATTCACAAGAGTTGTCTTATAGCGATTAGATTATATACACCTAGTTCGACCCCCCATTCCTACGCAAACCAATCCATATTTTTTTTACAATTTAAAAATATCGTAACCTTTTTTACAATTACTCTAGATCGTCTATATCTTGATTTATACCTTATTTGTATATTTATCTTCCCTAAGTGGATTACCTCAAACGGCGCATACATTGCGTCAGGCTAAGCTAAAAAAAACTGTGTCGGAAACTGGTCAATGATGACCTTCCATGGATTCGCCTATATAAGCCGCAGCTAGGGTTGCAAAAATAAGAGCTTGAATACCGCTTGTAAATAATCCAAGGAACATGACAGGTATAGGAACTACTAAAGGTACTAAAGAAACAAGAACAACAACTACTAATTCATCAGCTAAAATATTTCCGAAAAGTCGAAAACTAAGCGATAACGGTTTTGTGAAATCTTCTAAAATGTTAATAGGTAAAAGGATTGGCGTTGGTTGAATATATTTACCGAAATAACCCAATCCCTTTTTTGTAAGGCCCGCATAAAAATATGCTACTGAAGTAAGTAAAGCTAAAGCAACGGTCGTGTTTATATCATTTGTGGGTGCGGCTAACTCCCCGTGAGGTAACTGTATAATTTTCCAGGGTAAAAGAGCCCCTGACCAATTCGAAACAAAAATAAATAGAAACATAGTTCCAATAAAGGGAACCCATGGACCATATTCTTCTCCAATTTGAGTTTTGCTCACGTCTCGAATGAATTCAAGGACATATTCAAAGAAATTCTGACCATCAGTAGGAATGGTTTGTGGATTACGAACAGCTAGAATGGCTGAACCTAATAAAATAGCAATTACGACCCAAGAAGTAATAAGTACTTGCGCATGGACTTGGAAACTTCCTATTTGCCAATAGAAATGTTGGCCTACTTCCACACCGGATATATCGTATAAACCTTTTAGTGTTTTGATAGAACATAATAGAACATTCATATTACCCTCTGAAAGAAATAGAACTAAAAAAGGAATTATTTTGATTCAACCATCTTTTTTTTTCGATTTGCCTACTTGAATTATACATTTTAAATATCAACTAATCACAGAAAATT